TAGAAATCTCTGATCAACGATAGAACAAGATCCATTTTGCATCATATCTAACTGATTCCTTGGTTCGGACCGAAGAAGTAATGTCACTCGATTATTATCAAACTGACTGCAATATTTTTCTGTCCGTGAGGATCCCGCCAGAGCCAGAGTGCCTTCTACTTCTAATAGTAATAATAGTAATAGGACATGAACTAGATCAGAATCATTCTCAACGAATCCATAAGAAGTGATCCAATTTTTTTCATCGTGTCTGGATGAAGACCAAAGATCTTGAGCGACCGATCCGGCAGAACAACTCAAAAGATAAAGAAGTATCGTTAATTTCTTCATGCTCGTTCCAAGTTCGAAGTACCATTTGTACAAATAAGAATCCCCTCCCTTACATGATTTCTTCTTCATATAGATAGATATAGGATCTATGGGGCAATTACTTAGAAGTACATTTTGTGTAACAGCCCTTCCTATCTGATAGAAAAGGATCCCATGATCCTGAACCGATCTTATCTGGGATCGAAAATCCCAAGTTTTTCTATGAAGAGCTGATCTAATTGTATTAGTTTCTATAATGGATTTCTTCTGTGTAATACTAATTGATAGGGCCTCATTGATAAGTGCTACAAGATCTCGCGCATTGGAACCCATGGTTATGGACCCGAATCCGTTAGTATGGAACATCTTCTTTTCCAAGTGAAATCCCCTAGTATATGAAAGAATGAAAAAGTGCTTTCGTTGTTGTGGAAGAAGAAGCCTTCGTATCTTAATGCATGTATTTAATTTATTCGGAGCTATTAGAGCGGGATCCACTTTTTGGGGAATATGAGTCGAAGCAATAACAAGAATCTTTCCAGTGTAACATCTTTCACAATCCCTGGAGAGATAGTTCTCTAATAGACCGAGGGATAAGTAATTCGACTCATTCACATGCAGATCATGAATGTTTGGAATCCATATTATGCAAGGAGACATTGCTTTTGCTAATTCGAATTGAAGGGTGATATCAAATAGGTCTATTTTCGGCGTCATATACATAGTTAGCACATTCGTCATAGTTAGCAGCTCCGTATCAATATCAAGGTCATCATCAATATCGTCACTATCATCAATATCGTCACTATCATCAATATCGATATCATCAATAAGATAACCTTTAGGCTTGTCATCCAGGAACTTGTTCGGAAATACCGTAATGAAAGGAACATAGGAGTTTGTCGCTAGGTATTTGACCAAACAGGATCGTCCAGTTCCTATAGAACCTATCACTAAAATACCTCTAGAAGGGGATAGGGCTAAGCGGAGCGAAAAGGGTTTTCCATGAGGAGATGGGGAATGAAAACTATTAGCCCCACACGAGGCTTGTGAATAAGTGATTGTCTGATAATGAGCAAGGAATATCCGTCTTTCTGCTAAACAGGATCTATTGAACTCATAATTCATTAGATCCTTTTGATGAATGTCAACTAAGTATCGTAAGGAAATTGATCCCGGTTGTTCAATCATTTGATAACCAGAGTCATTCTTTGATAAATGATCACTATGAGTCAGACTCAATAGAATTTGATCAATCCTTTTTTCTGTCGTTAAGGTGGAGAACTGAACCAAGAATTCTCTTTCTTCATCATCAATCGAATCACTGTTCGCGACCCAGAATTCTATTTTCTCATCAATCCAATCACCGTTCACGTTTTTTCTTTTTCTTATCAATGAATAGATCTCTTTACTTGTACGACTTAGATGTCTCGTATTTCTCGAAAAAATGATTCGATTGATGGGATTTGGTATGATACTTACAAGATCGATGAGATTGATCTTCCAATATTTCTTCTTAGAACGTATTGATTTGACCCCATAAGCGGGACCACCACCCAATAGCATGTTGCCACCAGAAGCAGAACCCCGTATTTCTTCCAGAGAATCTCCTAATTGTTCCAGAACAACTAGAAAGAGATTCTTTAACCAGAAAGGATTCAGTTCAGATGTAGGATACCTATCCAGAAGTTTTCGAAATTCCATCATGTATGATGGAATCATCAAAGATTTGATCTTTTCTAACTCTGTCTGTAACTCACTAGAGGCTCGGGAAACAAAGAGAAGATGTATACGAACGAGATATCCAGCAACAAGAAGAAGGAAAAAGATGGAATAGAGGAACTCCCGAGCATTTGTTGATCTCAGATGTGCCCATATCAATGGAACGGGTGACTCATTATTTCGATGAATCATTTCTTCGGACAGAAGAAGATTCTGTAAACATTGACTCGAAATCTCACTTATCAGAGTCCATTGTGGAAGAATCTTATGAGGAATTGGCCGTGATATATCTGATCCATGCATCATATCATGAAAAATGGATACAAATTTTTGACTACTACTCAGTATCGGCAATGGGTCTGAAAGAGTATCTAAAAGGGTGAAATTGAGATATTTGCACCCTGTCGCAGTAAGGAACCATGGCATATATGTTTGGAACAGATTCCATTTTGAGAGATTTGAAAAAGCACTA